GTTCCCCCCCTATGATCATGATTTCATCGTGACTATGGTGATTGCCAACTACTTGAACTCCAAATTGAAAAGAATCTAATCAATTCTAAATTCTAAATTATGGGGTTAGGATTGATCTGAACCAGCTCATTATGTATATGACTCACCATGCCAACTATAAACCAACTTATTAGAAACACAAGACAGCCAATACGGACTGTAACAAAATCTCCCGCTCTTCGGGGATGCCCTCAACGCCGAGGAACATGTACTAGGGTGTATGTGCGACTCGTTTAGATCATATACTCAAATTAAAAAATAGATTAATAAGAATTGTATATATAGAATTCTATTGTGTATAAAATTTATGCTTTCTCAATTGGTGCAAACCAAATCACCTTAATTTTTTTTTTTATTTAAGATGAAAAAAACGTTCCCAATGGTAACAAACAGTGATCTATTAAGCGGGAAAAATCCTCTTTCAAATAACGAATTATGCCCTAATTTTAGCAATAACGGACTAATAGGGTCAACTACCCAGCTAATCTTCATACTTAAATACCGTTACTGTATAGCTAGATTTTATTGTGAAAGACCTATTACTATCTATTGAATGGGTAGAGCTCAGAAGTGTGAACTGTACAAGTTCACAATAACATTGATTGAATCAAGATTCAATGAAGGAAGGGGCTCCGGTGTATAGAGAGGACCTCACCGTTTAACAAGTAATCATAGAAACGATGGAACCCACGATTTCTTTGTTTATTTCTATTTTATTTACTAGGTTTTTTTGAATACCTAGTATCAAGAGAAGTGATTATGAAGAGTTCAAAAATACTTATACTTAGAAAAAACGAAAAAAAAAATAGTGGTTGGGAAGGTTATAGTAGCAAAAGCCATTGGAATTTTTATTTTCTACATTGGAAGAATCCATGTTGTTAGTAATAGACTAGAAAGGGTAGAAAAGAAGAACTGAAAGAAAAAACGAAAATAGTTATTTCTCAAAGCAAAGTAGAGTTTATCCAATGAACAGAGTGAAACGAGGATCTATCGCTAGAAAACAGAGCACACAATTTTCTTCATCAGGCTCTCGCGGAGCTCATTCAAACCGTATTCGAACTTTTTTTCAACAGAAAAGAAAAGCTTTGGTTTCGTCTCAGCGGGATAGAGATAAGAAAAAAAGGGACTTTCGCAGTTTGTGGATCAGTCGAATCAATGCAATAATAAGCCAGAATATAGAAAAAATAGACTATCACTATAGTAAATTAATGTATAATCTGTACAAGAATCAATTGCTTCTTAATCGTAAAATCGTTGCACAAATAGGGATATTAAAGGGGAATTGTCTTTTTATGATTGCCGACGCTATCATTGATTGAAAATACTTTTATTACTCCATTTTTGGTATACTTTCAGACGGTTTTCAGTAATTCAGTTTAAAAAATAGACAAATAGACATAGTGTCTACACGTGCCATCGGTACTTTTTTGACAAATCAATGTTTCTAAAAGGAGGGACCTTATTATGAGGAACAATCCAAAAAAGTCACTCGAAATACTGATTTACACTCTTTCTAAAATACGGAAAATCCGTAAAATGCGTAAAATTCGGAAAATCTTAAAAAGTTTGGCCAGGAAAATATGCAAAGCTATAGCACAGGCTCTTGCCAAAATTTTACAATCAGCACGCTTTCAAATGGAAATGGTCCTAATCGTAAAAGCAGTCGACATGATCGTGATCCACGAAAACGGAGGATTGGTACTTGTACTGGTAGAACCAGTAGACTTGTCCGAAAATTTCATGGAAAGTTCAACGAACATACGTGTACCTCGCTTGTTTTTTACAATGCAAAAACAAGCATCAGAATTCCGCGATTGGATAGTAGTTATCTACTATTCTTTGCTTGTGGTTCTAGTGTACCTATTTGAACTGGATTTTTGTAGGGATTTGCTAAGAAAAATAGAAACTGAACCAAAGAGGGTGGAATTAAAATTGATAAACTTCCTTACTCAAGGGCTGAGACTAATACGTAAATTAGAAAGACTTAGAGACATCCTTTGGGGTAATGTGAGGAAATCTGCCGCAAAAGTCGTGTATTGGATACTGTCTGTTTTGAGTTTACTCCAAAACTTACTACTAGAAAGACTAATACAAGGCCTAAAAAGACTATCTGCTTTTTCTAATCTTTTACTATTGAACGTAGTAGTAACTCTAGCAGGAGTTTATCTATTTTTTTTCATTTACTTGATTCCTGTTTTTACGACCTCACTTGTGAACGAGGTTATCTATTTGGGACTGAATGTAGAAGTGTACTGCCTACTTCAATTCATAATATCTAAACTATGGGGAAGGGCATTAAGAGATTTTGGAGATCTAAATCTAAATATAGAAAATTTTATCCCGGTTCTAATTATGGGAGTGTATCTAGGATCGTTACTTGCAGGTCGTTTTGTTTGAGCCTTGGAATTCTAATTGTTAATCTATAATTCTTCTCTATCATTTCATTACACAAACAGGATCCTGTTTGTGTAATGAAATTATGTTATGATAGAGCTAATGGGAGTTTACTTCCTATTTCAATGAATAATATCTAAACTATGGGGAAGGGCATTAAGAGATTTTGGAGATCTAAATATAGAAAATTTTATCAATGAAATTGGGATACTGATAGAATCTTTCCAATTCTTCTTTGTACTAAACTATATTTAGAATATTTTTTGTCATTTAGTTTAGTTTTAATTTTTCTTGATGAAATTTTCTATTTTAACAAAGGAGTGTTTATGTCACGTTACAGAGGGCCTCGTTTCAAAAAAATACGCCGTCTGGGGGATTTACCAGGACTAACCAGTAAACAGCCTACAGTTAGAAGCGAACAATCGGGCTCCAGTCAAAAATCTCAATATTGTATTCGTTTAGAAGAAAAACAAAAATTGCGTTTTCATTATGGTCTTACAGAACGCCAATTGCAGAAATATGTTCGTATCGCTGGAAAAGCAAAAGGGTCAACCGGTCAAGTTTTACTTCAATTACTTGAAATGCGTTTGGATAACATACTTTTTCGATTGGGTATGGCTGCGACTATTCCTCAAGCCCGTCAATTAGTTAACCACAGACATGTTTTAGTTAATGGTCGTATAGTAGATATACCAAGTTATCGTTGTAAACCTGACGATATTATTACAGCCAAGGATGAACAAAAATCTAGAACTCTGATTCAAAATTCTATTCAATCAGCCCCCCGCAAAAAATTGCCAACCCATTTGACTCTTCATCCATCCGAATATAAAGGATTAGTGAATCAAATAATAGATAGTAAATGGGTTGGTTTGAAAATTAATGAATTGCTGGTTGTAGAATATTATTCTCGTCAGACTTAAACCTAGTTCAAATAACTATAAATTTGATCCGAGTATTTTTCCCCATTCGTGTATAGAAGTGGGTATAGGAAAATTGTTATTCCTTGCCCACTTTATCCACAATTTTATATATTACATAAACAAAAATCTTCTCTATTATTATTTCAAACATTGAGGTCAGTAACATTGATGAACTTGGTAAGGGTGCGGAAAGAGAGGGATTCGAACCCTCGGTAAACAAAAAGCCTACATAGCAGTTCCAATGCTACGCCTTGAACCACTCGGCCATCTCTCCTACATAAAGATTATGCCCCTAAACCGAGTGAATAGTGAGGCGTTTATATCCCATTTGCGTAGGCGGACACAATCAATTGAAACTAAAAAAATAGAAAGAATTTTTTTTTTTTTTTGAAAAAAACCTACTTCAAGGCCTACCGTAGAAGAAAGTAAAGTAATTTGATTAATCAATCCATTTTTACGTGATTTCGTACTGTATTGTACAATTTCTCTGTTTGGGGAATTATTTTATCACGCGATAAAAACTGAAATTTTAGAATGGATTGCTACCTATGACTAGATCTCGGATAAATGGAAATTTGATTGATAAGACCTTTACCATTGTAGCCAATATCTTATTACGAATAATTCCGACAACTTCTGGAGAAAAAGAGGCATTCACTTATTACAGAGATGGTGCGATTTGATTATTATTATTCTTATTTTTTTACCAATCTCAGTCTTAGGAGAAAGATACATTCTTCAGAGAGAAATAAAAAAATTTTGAAAAAAAAACCTACGCTTGCTGAAGGTGAAGTTTGGAAATAAAACGATGAATCCCTTCTGTCGTGTATTCCCGATTAATGCAGCCTCACTATGCTTCAATTTTAGTATAGTATTAAGCGAAAGGTTATACCTATCTATACCTATGTATGGGGTTAGGTTAATCCTACTCCACTAGTACCAATAGGCGGCATGGGGGAAGAAGCACTACGCTAGGGAATCAACAACAGGAGAAAACTTTGTAAAAAAAAATCCTTCCTTTCTTATCGGGATCGGGACTAACTAGAATGGTTGGGACAATAAACATCCATCTCGTTCGTATTTTGGATACCCATATACCCATCGAAGACTGTTGAAGTGACTAATTCCGGGAAATGAAGCGGCGTTGAGGACAAAGAAATTGTTGAAGTTACTATATTATCCAGTAATAACTTACTAAATGTTAAGAAAAGATCCTTTACAGAAAGGTTGGCTAGAGATTTCGTGTAAAAACACTAGTCCCGCTCAGTTGATAATGAGAATATTGCAATCTTTTTTGATTGGATTCCATGGATGTTTATCATTATCCACATAAAGGAGGAGCCGTATGAGATGAAAATCTCACGTACGGTTCTGGAACGGAGATTCTTTGAACCGAATGACGACCGTAACGGATGTCGGCTCAATCTGAAGGAAATTATGCGGAAGCTTTACAGAATTATTATGAGGCTATGCGACTGGAAATTGATCCCTATGATCGAAGTTATATACTTTATAACATAGGCCTTATCCACACAAGTAACGGAGAACTTACAAAAGCTTTGGACTACTATTTTGAGGCAATCGAACGAAACCCTTTCTTACCTCAAGCTTTTAACAATATGGCCGTGATCTTTCATTACGTGCGACTATCTCCACTATAGAAATAAAAAAGAAAAGAACCTCCACTAATAGTAAGAAATACTAGACAAAAAAAGAAAAAAGGGCTTTCTACATATATATCGTTCGAAACAACGATTTTTAGGAGCTGTAGCAAAGAAAGAAACTTCATAGAAGTAAAAATATGAAGAAATAGAATATAATATGCCTAGATACTTTTTTCTATGGATAAAAGATCTAATTGATAGAGGAAGCACCGTAAAGATCAATTAACAAGGTTTTTGGCCGATACAACAAGAACTGCTTACTTATATGATGATAGATTTAGGAATCTACTTATGTAATAAAGTGGATCCCCTAAGGTTTTGAGCAGCGGTGTAGTATCAGATCCCAAAGATAGGAACTCTCTTCTTATGAAGAAAAGTGTTTCTCAAGGATTCTATAGAAATAGATATATCATAGATGAAATATATGAAATGATATATGAAATGATATATGGAAATCGAGATAGTTACCTTTCAGAAAATTCGAATACGAATACGAACGTTAGTGTGAATGTCCATGCTTTATTCTTCAGAAGGTAGGAAAAAAGAGAAAACTAAAAACAAAGGATTAAATTGAATTATGAATCCAAATGCAAGTTTGAAACTCATGTAATTAACCTCTTTTCTTGTTATTCACTCCAGAAAAAAAATGGAAGATCAAAAGAATTGACTGTTGAGCCGGAGCCGTATGAGTCAGGAAACTCTCAAGTACGGTTCTAAGGGAAGGATTTTACTCACCTATTCCGACTACGGAGAACTGGACATTCAAGATTCTGAAATTGCAGAAATGTGGTTTGATCTAGCTGCTGAATATTGGAAAAAAGCTATAGCCCTTACCCCTGGTAATTATATTGAGGCACAGAATTGGTTGAAGATCACAGGGCGTTTTGAATAAGAATAGTCTTTTGATTATTTTCTTTTTTTTCTTCTAATTCTAATATTATTCTCTATATTTTCTTCTTGACTAGAGAAGAAAATATAGAGAGAATGCATTATCGATATTGAATTTTTTCTAGTTTATTGTCCCCATCAGTCAAATCAAAGGGTCCGTTGAGCACCGCACTGCTATGTCATAATAGATCCGAACACTTGCCCCGGATTCACTTCCGGATCATAATTGTTCTAGTGAATAACTAAAGAAAATATAGAATAGATAGATGGGGGAGATAGAAGAGAAAGATATTCTATATAAACATCTCCCCTAAGTTCATTCATTATGTTTTCTGTTGGCGGGTCTCTTTGTATGTGTTGTCCGGAAAGAGGAGGACTCAATGATTATTCGTTCGCCGGAACCAAAAGTCAAAATTTTGGTAGATCCAGAAGTCAAAATTTTGGTAGATAGGGATCCCATAAAAACTTCTTTCGAGCAATGGGCAAAACCAGGTCATTTCTCAAGAACAATAGCTAAGGGACCTGATACTACTACTTGGATCTGGAACCTACATGCTGATGCTCATGATTTCGATAGCCATACTAGTGATTTAGAGGAAATTTCCCGAAAAGTATTTAGTGCTCATTTCGGCCAACTCTCCATTATCTTTCTTTGGCTGAGTGGCATGTATTTCCATGGTGCTCGTTTTTCCAATTATGAAGCTTGGCTAAATGATCCTACTCACATTCGACCTAGTGCCCAGGTGGTTTGGCCAATAGTGGGCCAAGAAATATTGAATGGTGATGTAGGCGGAGGTTTCCGCGGAATACAAATAACCTCTGGTTTTTTTCAGATTTGGCGAGCATCTGGAATAACTAGTGAATTACAACTCTATTGTACTGCAATTGGTGCGTTGGTCTTTGCAGCCTTAATGCTTTTTGCTGGTTGGTTTCATTATCACAAAGCTGCTCCAAAATTGGCTTGGTTTCAAGATGTAGAATCCATGTTGAATCACCATTTGGCAGGTCTACTAGGACTTGGGTCTCTTTCTTGGGCGGGGCATCAAGTACATGTATCTTTACCAATTAACCAATTTCTAAATGCTGGAGTAGATCCCAAAGAGATCCCACTTCCTCATGAATTTATCATGAATCGGGATCTTTTGGCTCAACTTTATCCAAGTTTTTCTGAGGGAGCAACCCCCTTTTTTACCTTGAATTGGTCCAAATACGCGGACTTTCTGACTTTTCGTGGAGGATTAGACCCACTAACTGGTGGTCTATGGCTGACTGATATTGCACATCATCATTTAGCTATTGCAATTCTTTTTCTCATTGCGGGTCATATGTATAGAACTAACTGGGGTATTGGTCATGGTATAAAAGATATTTTAGAAGCCCATAAAGGTCCATTTACAGGCCAGGGTCATAAAGGTCTATATGAGATCCTAACAACGTCATGGCATGCTCAATTATCTATTAACCTAGCTATGTTAGGCTCTTTGACCATTATTGTAGCTCACCATATGTATGCTATGCCTCCTTATCCATACCTAGCTACTGACTATGGTACACAACTGTCATTGTTCACACATCACATGTGGATTGGGGGC